CCACAGGAACTGTTTATGATATTTTAAAGAAAGCGGGGGTTTTTACAGAATTTAGTCTTAATCAAATGGAAGTCAATTAATGAATTTAAAAATTTTGAACTATTAAATAAAAAAGAGAGAAGATAAATAAAAAAGAGAGAAGAGGGTGTGGGTGATTCGTAGATAGTTTTGGATCCTTTTTTTCTACTATACTATTTCCCCTCCCCCTCTTTTACTCTATTCAATTCATCCTTTTTTATTATTGTTACCATTACCATAGAATGCGATGTTCTTTAACGATCAAAATCGCCTTTTTTGCTATATCTTTATTGGGATATGGGATATAAGTTTGCTATATCTTTATTGGGATATAAGATAGATAGAAAAAGATGAAGTGAATAAATGAAGGAGTTGGACCGGCGAGACCTATCCAATTTTTACATTACTGCCAATTGGATTGGCAGTTTTTCGTTGGAAATACATCAAATTAACAAAGAAATCGGGATTATTTGCCATTTTGTCCTTAATTTCTTCTTTGTTCTTTTTCGATTTAGAGATATTCTCTAGGGCTAAACCCAAGACAAAGATTTTATTCATTTCTATTTTTTTTTTTCTAAGTATTCGATTTATTAGATTAATGTTGACAACAGTGTATCGAACAAATATAATTCGATCGTGTATAAACGCATCTCTTTATCTTCCCTAGGTTTGGTTTTTTACGTCAGTCAAAAGCAAATCAACTCAAAAGGGTGTGGGAATTCTACTAATTTCAAATCAAAAAGATGGGTTTATTAGATTGCTGGTGATACACGAGGTTGTTTTTGTGTGAGAGAAAGAAGAATTCTTTTTGTTATTTTTATTGCGATTGTATCTACACATAGTAAATTGGTTTTTTTTGGGGGGGGTTGCTAACTCAATGGTAGAGTACTCGGCTTTTAAGTGCGTCTAGCATCTTTTACACATTTGTATGAAGGAATGGATTCATTCATATCTTCGGTAGGGTTTGTAAGACCACGACTGATCCTGAACTGCAAGGAATGCATGGAAAAAGCAGCATGTCGTATCAATTGAAAATTCGGAGAATATTTCATTCTTAGTAAGCAAAAAATGAAATAAATTCAGAGTTGGGTCGAGTGAATAAATGGATAGAGTCCTAGGAACCCGATTCATTATAGGGAAAGAAAAAGCAACGAGCTTCTGTTCTTAATTTGAACGGTTCTCCGATCTAATTACACGTTAAAAATCTATTAGTGCCAGGATGGGGAAAGGTTTTTCCATGATTATTCATTTTTTTTTTTATGAGTCCTAACTATTAGCTATTGCCCGCTTTGGGTTAGACATAAATGTGTAAAAGAAGCAGCATATTGATAAAGATAGTTTTTCCAAAATCAAAAGAGCGATTGGGGTGAAAAATAAAGGATTCCTAACCCATCTTAGTCTCTTATAACGAATCTAAACTAATTAGATTGAAAAAGAAAGAGAGGATAGAGAGTCCGTTGATGAGTCTATTTGTTTCCGAGGTATTTATTATTGTATTACTAGAATACCTTGCTTTGACCGTATCGCACTATGTATCATTTCATAACCAACAAATTCCTAACTTGGATTCAAATCGAATTTCAAATGGAGGAATTCCCGGGATATTTCGAACTAGATAGATCTCGACAACACGACTTCCTATACCCCCTAATTTTTCGGGAGTCTATTTATGCACTTGCTCATGATCATGGTTTAAATAGAAATAGATCTACTTTGTTCGAAAATGAAGTTGATTATGACAAAAAATATAGTTTAATAATTGTGAAACGTTTAATTACTCGAATGTATCAACGGAATCATTTGATTATTTCGGCTAATGGTTCTGTTCAAAATCCATTTTGGGGCCACAATCAGAATTTGTATTCGAAAATTCTATCAGAAGGGTTTGCAGTCATTGTGGAAATTCCATTTTCGCTACGAGTTTTATCTTCCTTTGAAAGGAAAGAGAAAGATATAGCAAAATCTCCTACTTTACGATCAATTCATTCAATATTTCCTTTTTTAGAGGACCAATTTTCACATTTAGATTATTTGTCACATGTACTAATACCCTATCCCATCCATTTGGAAATCGCGGTTCAAACCCTTCGCTACTGGGTGAAGGATGCCTCTTCTTTGCATTTATTACGTATCTTTCTACACGAGTATTGGAATAGTTTTAGTACTCCAAAAAAGCATATTACCCTTTTTTTAAAAGGGAATTCAAGATTCTTCTTGTTCCTCTATAATTCTTATGTATGTGAATACGAATCTATCTTCCTTTTTATCCGCAATCAATCTTCGCATTTCCAGTCAACATCTTCTGGAGTCTTTTTTGAGCGAATCCTTTTCTATGTAAAAATAGACCATCTTGTTGAAGTTTTTGTTGGGACTGATTTTCTGGACATCCGATCCTTCTTCAAGGATCCGAATATGCATTATGTTAGATATCAAGGAAAATCTATTCTAGCTTCAAAGGATACACCTCTTTTGATGAATAAAT